GTTAATGTAGCTTAAACCAAAAGCAAGGCACTGAAAATGCCTAGATGAGTATGTCAACTCCATAAACACATAGGTTTGGTCCCAGCCTTCCTGTTAGCTTTAAATAAACTTACACATGCAAGCATCCACGCCCCGGTGAGAATGCCCTCCAAGTCAACAAGACCAAAAGGAGCGGGTATCAAGCACACATTCGTAGCTCATGACACCTTGCTTAACCACACCCCCACGGGAAACAGCAGTGACAAAAATTAAGCCATAAACGAAAGTTTGACTAAGTTATATTTACCAGGGTTGGTAAATCTCGTGCCAGCCACCGCGGTCATACGATTAACCCAAGTTAACAAGAGCACGGCGTAAAACGTGTTTAAGCACCATACCAAATAGAGTTAAATTTTAATTAAACTGTAAAAAGCCCTAATTTAAATAAAAATAAGCAACGAAAGTAACTCTAAAATAGCTGACACACTATAGCTAAGACCCAAACTGGGATTAGATACCCCACTATGCTTAGCCCTAAACATAAATAATTATACAAACAAAATTATTCGCCAGAGTACTACCGGCAACAGCCTAAAACTCAAAGGACTTGGCGGTGCTTTATACCCTTCTAGAGGAGCCTGTTCTATAATCGATAAACCCCGATAAACCTCACCAGTCCTTGCCAATACAGTCTATATACCGCCATCTTCAGCAAACCCTAAAAAGGAGAAAAAGTAAGCACAATCATTATACATAAAAACGTTAGGTCAAGGTGTAACCTATGGACTGGGAAGAAATGGGCTACATTTTCTACCCCAAGAAAATTCAATACGAAAGTTATTATGAAACTAATAACCAAAGGAGGATTTAGTAGTAAACTAAGAACAGAGTGCTTAGTTGAATTAGGCCATGAAGCACGCACACACCGCCCGTCACCCTCCTCAAGTAGCCAAAATGCACTTAAACTTATTTAAATACATTAACCACACAAGAGGAGACAAGTCGTAACAAGGTAAGCATACTGGAAAGTGTGCTTGGATAAATCAAGATATAGCTTAAATAAAGCATCTAGTTTACACCTAGGAGATTTTACACACCATGAATATCTTGAACTATACCTAGCCCAAGTCACCATCACCAGTTCAACAATTAAAATAAATAAAACAAAACATTTATTTCCAAATTAAAGTATAGGAGATAGAAATTCTAAACATGGCGCTATAGAGAAAGTACCGCAAGGGAACGATGAAAGAAAAAAATCAAAGTATAAAAAAGCAAAGATTACCCCTTGTACCTTTTGCATAATGAGTTAACTAGTAAAAGCTTAACAAAACGAATTTCAGCTAAGTAACCCGAAACCAGACGAGCTACTTATGAACAGTTTATCAAGAACTAACTCATCTATGTAGCAAAATAGTGAGAAGATTTATAAGTAGAGGTGAAACGCCTAACGAGCCTGGTGATAGCTGGTTGTCCAGAAAATGAATCTTAGTTCAGCTTTAAAGATACCAAAAATACAAACAAATCCAATGTATCTTTAAAAGTTAGTCTAAAAAGGTACAGCCTTTTAGAAACGGATACAACCTTAACTAGAGAGTAAGACCCAACAAAACCATAGTAGGCCTAAAAGCAGCCATCAATTAAGAAAGCGTTAAAGCTCAACAACAAAAACAACACTTGATCCCACTAACAAACAACCAACTCCTAGACCCACTACTGGACTATTCTATCAAAAAAAATAGAAGCAATAATGTTGACATGAGTAACAAGAAATATTTTCTCCTTGCATAAGTTTAAGTCAGTGCCTGATAGTACTCTGACTGTTAACAGTAAATAAAAATAATCCAAAAATAAACAACTTATATAATATACTGTTAACCCAACACAGGAATGCACCTAGGAAAGATTAAAAGAAGTAAAAGGAACTCGGCAAATACTAAACCCCGCCTGTTTACCAAAAACATCACCTCCAGCATTCCCAGTATTGGAGGCACTGCCTGCCCAGTGACAAATGTTAAACGGCCGCGGTATCCTGACCGTGCAAAGGTAGCATAATCATTTGTTCTCTAAATAAGGACTTGTATGAATGGCCACACGAGGGTTTTACTGTCTCTTACTTCCAATCAGTGAAATTGACTTTCCCGTGAAGAGGCGGGAATAGACAAATAAGACGAGAAGACCCTATGGAGCTTTAACTAATTAGTTCAAGGAAAAAAACTTAACCACTAAGGGATAACATTGATCTCTATGAACTAACAGTTTCGGTTGGGGTGACCTCGGAGAACAAAAAATCCTCCGAGCGATTATAAAGACGAGACACACAAGTCAAATCGAACTATCGCTCATTGATCCAAAATTTGATCAACGGAACAAGTTACCCTAGGGATAACAGCGCAATCCTATTCAAGAGTCCATATCGACAATAGGGTTTACGACCTCGATGTTGGATCAGGACACCCCGATGGTGCAACCGCTATCAAAGGTTCGTTTGTTCAACGATTAAAGTCCTACGTGATCTGAGTTCAGACCGGAGCAATCCAGGTCGGTTTCTATCTATTGTGAATTTCTCCCAGTACGAAAGGACAAGAGAAATAAGGCCAACTTAAAACAAGCGCCTTAAACCAATTAATGATCTCATCTTAATTAACTTCACAAACAAAACCCGCCCTAGAAAAGGGCACAGTTAAGGTGGCAGAGCCCGGTAATTGCGTAAAACTTAAACCTTTATACTCAGAGATTCAAATCCTCTCCTTAACAGAATGTTCATAATTAACATTCTAACATTAATTATCCCCATCCTCCTGGCGGTAGCATTCCTCACACTAGTCGAACGCAAGATCTTAGGGTATATACAATTTCGAAAAGGCCCAAACGTTGTAGGCCCATACGGCCTACTCCAACCCTTTGCCGACGCAATTAAACTTTTCATCAAAGAACCCCTACGACCCGCAACATCCTCAATCTCAATATTTATTTTGGCCCCCATTCTAGCCCTAAGTCTAGCCCTGACAATGTGAATCCCCCTACCCATGCCCTACCCCCTCATTAACATAAACCTAGGAGTCCTATTTATATTAGCCATATCAAGCCTGGCCGTATACTCAATCCTATGATCAGGATGAGCCTCCAACTCAAAATATGCACTCATCGGAGCCCTACGAGCAGTAGCACAAACAATCTCATATGAGGTAACACTGGCCATCATTCTTCTATCAGTACTTCTAATAAACGGGTCCTTTACCCTAACCACCCTAATCATCACGCAAGAACAAGTATGACTAATTTTCCCTGCATGACCACTAGCAATAATATGATTTATCTCAACATTAGCGGAGACAAATCGAGCACCATTTGACCTTACCGAAGGAGAATCAGAGCTAGTGTCAGGTTTCAACGTAGAATATGCAGCAGGACCATTCGCTCTATTTTTCATGGCAGAATATGCAAACATCATCATAATAAACATTTTCACAACAACCCTATTTCTAGGGGCATTCCACAGCCCATACATACCAGAACTTTACACGATCAACTTCACAATCAAATCATTACTACTCACAATTACTTTTCTATGAATCCGAGCATCCTACCCTCGATTTCGCTATGACCAACTAATACATCTCCTATGGAAAAGCTTTCTACCCCTGACATTGGCACTATGCATATGACACGTGTCACTGCCTATCCTACTATCAGGTATTCCCCCACAAACATAAGAAATATGTCTGATAAAAGAGTTACTTTGATAGAGTAAATAATAGAGGTCCAAACCCTCTTATTTCTAGAATTATAGGAATTGAACCTACTCCTAAGAACTCAAAACTCTTCGTGCTCCCAATTACACCAAACTCTATAGTAAGGTCAGCTAATTAAGCTACCGGGCCCATACCCCGGAAATGTTGGTTCATACCCTTCCCGTACTAATAAACCCAATTATCTTTATTATTATTTTAATAACTGTCATGCTTGGAACCACCATCGTCATAATCAGCTCCCACTGACTACTCATCTGAATTGGATTTGAAATAAATATACTTGCCATTATTCCAATCATGATAAACAAACATAACCCACGAGCCACAGAAGCATCAACCAAATATTTTCTTACCCAGTCAACAGCCTCAATACTACTAATAATGGCTGTCATCATCAACCTAATATTCTCGGGCCAATGAACCGTAATAAAACTGTTTAACCCAATAGCTTCCATACTAATAACAATAGCCCTCGCCATAAAACTAGGAATAGCCCCATTCCACTTCTGAGTCCCAGAAGTAACACAAGGCATCCCCCTGTCTTCCGGCTTAATCCTACTTACATGACAAAAACTAGCACCAATATCCGTACTCTACCAGATCTCCCCATCCATTAACCTAAACCTAATCCTAACCCTCTCAATCCTATCAATTATAATTGGAGGGTGGGGCGGACTTAATCAAACCCAGCTACGAAAAATCATGGCCTACTCATCAATCGCCCACATGGGCTGAATAACAGCAGTACTACTCTACAACCCCACTATAATATTACTGAATTTGGTCATTTACATTATTATAACCTCTACTATATTTATGCTATTCATAACCAACTCAACCACAACCACCCTATCACTATCACATACATGAAATAAAGCACCCATTATGACAGTACTAGTACTCGTAACCCTCCTATCAATAGGGGGACTCCCCCCACTATCAGGATTCATACCAAAATGAATAATCATTCAAGAAATGACAAAAAATGACAGCATTATCCTACCAACTCTTATAGCAATCACAGCACTCCTAAACCTATATTTCTACATACGACTTACATACTCCACCGCACTCACAATATTCCCCTCCACAAACAACATAAAGATAAAATGACAATTCCCCATCACAAAACGAATAACCCTCCTACCAACGATAGTTACATTATCTACCATAATATTACCACTCACACCAATCCTATCCATCCTAGAATAGGAATTTAGGTTACACAGACCAAGAGCCTTCAAAGCCCTAAGCAAGTACAAACTACTTAATTCCTGATAAGGACTGCAAGATTACATCTTACATCAACTGAACGCAAATCAACCACTTTAATTAAGCTAAGTCCTCACTAGATTGGTGGGCTCCACCCCCACGAAACTTTAGTTAACAGCTAAACACCCTAAAATACTGGCTTCAATCTACTTCTCCCGCCGCGAGAAAAAAAAGGCGGGAGAAGCCCCGGCAGAATTGAAGCTGCTTCTTTGAATTTGCAATTCAATATGTTAATTCACCACAGGACCTGGTAAAAAGAGGACTCAAACCTCTGTCTTTAGATTTACAGTCTAATACTTGCTCAGCCATTTTACCCATGTTCATTAACCGCTGATTATTCTCAACTAACCACAAAGACATCGGCACCTTATACCTTCTATTCGGAGCCTGAGCCGGTATAGTAGGTACCGCCCTAAGCCTGTTAATTCGCGCTGAATTGGGTCAACCCGGAACCCTGCTTGGAGATGACCAAATCTACAACGTAGTTGTAACCGCACATGCATTCGTAATAATCTTCTTTATAGTAATACCCATTATAATCGGAGGGTTTGGCAACTGACTAGTTCCCTTAATAATTGGAGCCCCTGACATAGCATTTCCCCGAATAAACAACATAAGTTTTTGACTTCTACCTCCCTCCTTCCTACTACTTCTAGCATCTTCTATAGTTGAAGCAGGAGCAGGGACAGGCTGAACCGTATATCCCCCTCTAGCAGGTAACCTAGCACATGCAGGGGCTTCAGTAGACCTAACTATTTTTTCCCTACACCTGGCAGGTGTTTCTTCAATCCTGGGGGCTATCAATTTCATCACAACAATTATTAACATGAAACCCCCTGCAATATCCCAGTATCAAACCCCTCTATTCGTGTGATCCGTCCTAATTACTGCTGTACTACTACTTCTCTCACTCCCAGTATTAGCCGCTGGTATTACAATACTCCTAACAGACCGAAACCTAAACACAACCTTTTTCGACCCAGCAGGAGGAGGGGACCCAATCCTATATCAACACCTATTTTGATTCTTCGGACACCCCGAAGTATATATTCTTATTTTACCCGGATTTGGAATAATCTCCCATATTGTCACCTACTACTCAGGGAAAAAAGAACCATTTGGATATATGGGAATAGTATGAGCCATAATATCCATTGGATTCCTAGGGTTTATTGTATGAGCCCACCATATATTCACAGTCGGAATAGACGTTGACACACGAGCCTACTTTACATCAGCTACTATAATTATTGCTATTCCAACTGGAGTAAAAGTCTTCAGTTGATTAGCCACGCTTCACGGAGGCAGTATTAAGTGGTCTCCCGCTATAATATGAGCACTAGGCTTTATTTTCCTCTTTACAGTCGGAGGCTTAACCGGAATCGTGCTAGCTAACTCCTCCCTTGACATTGTTCTTCACGACACATATTACGTAGTTGCACATTTCCACTATGTACTGTCAATGGGGGCTGTGTTCGCTATCATAGGGGGATTTGTACACTGATTTCCACTGTTTTCAGGCTATACCCTAAATGAAACATGAGCCAAAATCCACTTTGCGATTATATTTGTAGGTGTAAATATAACTTTCTTTCCGCAACACTTCCTAGGACTATCCGGCATGCCACGACGATATTCTGACTATCCAGATGCATACACAATATGAAACACCATTTCATCTATAGGCTCATTTATCTCACTAACAGCTGTTATGCTAATAATTTTCATTATCTGAGAAGCCTTTGCATCCAAACGAGAAGTCCTAACTGTAGACCTTACCACAACAAACCTAGAGTGACTAAACGGATGCCCTCCCCCATATCACACATTTGAAGAACCTACATATATCAACCTAAAGTAAGAAAGGAAGGAATCGAACCCCCTAAAATTGGTTTCAAGCCAACACCATAACCACTATGTCTTTCTCAATAAAAAGGTGTTAGTAAAACATTACATAACCTTGTCAAGATTAAATTACAGGTGAAAGCCCTGTACACCTTATATGGCATATCCCATACAACTAGGATTTCAAGACGCAACATCACCCATCATAGAAGAATTATTACACTTTCATGACCATACACTAATAATTGTGTTCTTAATTAGCTCACTAGTACTCTACATTATCTCACTGATACTAACAACAAAATTAACACATACTAGTACGATGGATGCACAAGAAGTAGAAACGATCTGAACTATTCTGCCAGCTATCATTTTAATCATAATTGCTCTCCCATCCTTACGTATCCTGTACATAATAGACGAAATCAACAACCCCTCTCTCACGGTAAAGACTATAGGACACCAATGATATTGAAGCTACGAATATACAGACTATGAAGACTTAAGCTTCGACTCCTACATAATCCCAACATCAGAACTAAAGCCAGGAGAACTACGACTACTAGAAGTAGATAACCGAGTTGTCCTACCTATAGAAATAACAATCCGAATACTAATCTCCTCCGAAGATGTACTTCACTCATGAGCTGTACCTTCCTTGGGGTTAAAAACAGACGCCATTCCAGGCCGCCTAAACCAGACAACCTTAATATCAACTCGACCAGGCCTATACTACGGTCAATGTTCAGAAATCTGCGGATCAAACCACAGCTTTATACCAATTGTTCTTGAGCTAGTTCCACTAAAATATTTTGAAAAATGATCCGCATCCATACTATAAGATCACCAAGAAGCTAAATTAGCATTAACCTTTTAAGTTAAAGACTGAGAGCATAATAATCTCCTTGGTGACATGCCACAACTAGATACATCAACGTGACTCACTATAATTCTGTCAATATTCCTAACCCTCTTTATTATTTTTCAACTAAAAATCTCAAAACACAAGTTTTATCACAGTCCGGAGATGACATCAACAAAAACATCAAAACAAAATACCCCTTGAGAAACAAAATGAACGAAAATCTATTTGCCTCTTTCATTACCCCTATAATCCTAGGCCTCCCTCTCGTTACTCTCATCGTCTTATTTCCCAGTTTACTATTTCCCACATCAAACCGACTAATAAACAACCGCCTTATCTCCCTTCAACAATGAGTACTTCAACTTGTGTCAAAACAAATGATAAGCATCCACAATCCCAAGGGACAAACATGAGCCCTAATACTCATGTCCTTAATTTTATTCATTGGCTCAACAAACCTCTTAGGCCTATTGCCCCACTCCTTTACACCAACCACACAACTATCAATAAACCTAGGAATGGCTATCCCTCTGTGAGCAGGAGCAGTAATCACCGGCTTTCGCAACAAAACTAAAACATCACTCGCCCATTTCCTACCCCAAGGAACACCAACCCCCCTGATCCCCATACTAGTAATCATTGAAACCATTAGCCTATTTATTCAACCGGTAGCCCTCGCCGTACGACTAACTGCCAACATCACAGCAGGACACCTACTAATTCACTTGATCGGAGGAGCTACACTCGCACTAATAAGCATCAGCACTACGACAGCCCTCATCACATTCATCATTTTAGTCCTACTAACAATTCTCGAATTTGCAGTAGCTATAATCCAAGCCTACGTATTCACTCTTTTAGTCAGCCTATACCTACACGATAACACATAATGACACACCAAACCCATGCTTATCACATAGTAAACCCCAGTCCCTGACCTCTTACGGGAGCACTATCCGCCCTCTTAATAACATCTGGCCTAATCATATGATTCCATTTCAACTCAACAACCCTACTCATACTTGGCCTAACAACAAACATACTTACCATGTACCAATGATGACGAGATGTAATCCGAGAAAGTACTTTCCAAGGCCACCACACCCCAACCGTACAAAAAGGATTACGATACGGAATAATTCTCTTCATTATCTCCGAAGTATTGTTCTTTACCGGATTCTTTTGAGCATTCTACCACTCAAGCCTTGCTCCCACACCCGAACTAGGCGGGTGCTGACCTCCAACAGGCATTCACCCTCTTAATCCATTAGAAGTTCCCCTGCTCAACACCTCTGTCCTCCTAGCCTCGGGAGTCTCCATCACCTGAGCCCACCATAGTCTTATAGAAGGAAATCGCAACCACATGCTCCAAGCCCTATTCATTACCATCGCACTAGGGGTATACTTCACCCTACTTCAAGCCTCAGAATATTACGAAGCACCCTTCACCATCTCAGACGGCGTCTACGGCTCAACTTTCTTTGTAGCAACAGGCTTTCACGGCCTCCATGTCATTATTGGATCCACCTTCCTAATTGTCTGTTTCTTCCGTCAACTAAAGTTTCACTTTACCTCAAACCACCACTTTGGCTTCGAAGCTGCTGCCTGATATTGACACTTCGTAGACGTAGTATGACTATTCCTTTATGTTTCTATTTACTGATGAGGCTCATATTCTTTTAGTATTAATCAGTACAACTGACTTCCAATCAGTTAGTTTCGGTCCAATCCGAAAAAGAATAATAAATCTAATACTAACTCTCCTAATTAACTTTACACTAGCCACACTACTTGTCACAATCGCATTCTGACTTCCTCAACTAAACGCATACTCAGAAAAAACAAGCCCATACGAATGTGGATTCGACCCTATAGGCTCTGCTCGTCTTCCCTTTTCTATAAAATTTTTTCTAGTAGCCATTACATTTCTTCTATTTGATCTAGAAATCGCACTGCTCCTACCCCTACCATGAGCCTCACAAACAACAAACCTAAATATAATACTCACTATAGCCCTCCTCCTGATCTTCCTACTAGCCGTAAGCCTAGCCTATGAATGAACCCAAAAGGGACTTGAGTGAACCGAATATGGTATTTAGTTTAAAAATAAAATAAATGATTTCGACTCATTAGATTATGATCTAATTCATAACTACCAAATGTCCCTCGTATTCATAAATATCATAATAGCATTTACAGTATCTCTCACAGGATTATTAATATATCGATCTCACCTAATATCATCTCTTCTATGCCTAGAAGGAATAATACTATCCCTATTCATTATAGCTACCTTGATAATCCTAAACTCACATTTTACTTTAGCTAGCATAATACCTATTATTCTACTGGTCTTCGCAGCCTGTGAAGCAGCACTAGGCCTATCTCTACTAGTCATGGTATCAAATACATACGGGACCGATTACGTACAAAACCTAAACCTACTACAATGCTAAAATACATTATCCCCACAATAATACTAATGCCTCTGACTTGATTATCAAAAAACAACATAATCTGAGTTAACTCCACGATACATAGCCTATTGATTAGCCTCACAAGCCTACTCCTTATAAACCAATTCGGTGATAATAGCCTCAACTTCTCATTAATCTTTTTCTCCGACTCCCTATCCACGCCACTACTAGTTTTGACCATATGACTCCTCCCTCTAATACTGATAGCTAGCCAACACCACTTATCAAAAGAAAACTTAACCCGAAAAAAACTATTTATTACCATACTAATTTTACTACAACTATTTCTAATTATAACATTCACTGCCATAGAACTAATCTTTTTCTACATCCTATTCGAAGCAACACTAGTCCCAACACTAATTATCATTACCCGATGGGGAAATCAGACAGAACGCTTAAACGCCGGCCTTTATTTCCTATTTTACACACTAGCAGGATCTCTCCCCCTACTAGTGGCACTAATTTTTATCCAAAACACAATAGGATCCTTAAACTTCTTAATTCTCCAATACTGAGTAGAACCAACACCCAATTCTTGATCCAATGTATTTATATGACTAGCATGTATAATAGCCTTCATAGTTAAAATGCCACTATACGGCCTCCACCTTTGACTCCCCAAAGCACACGTAGAAGCCCCCATTGCAGGCTCCATAGTTCTTGCAGCAATTCTACTAAAATTAGGAGGATACGGAATGCTACGAATCACGCTACTCCTAAACCCAACAACCGACTTCATAGCATATCCATTTATCATATTATCCTTATGAGGTATAATCATAACTAGCTCAATTTGTCTACGTCAAACAGACCTAAAATCACTCATTGCATACTCCTCTGTAAGCCACATAGCACTTGTTATCGTAGCCATTCTTATTCAAACACCCTGAAGCTACATAGGAGCCACCGCTCTGATAATCGCCCACGGCCTCACATCCTCCATACTTTTCTGCCTAGCAAATTCCAACTACGAACGAATTCACAGTCGAACAATAATCTTAGCCCGCGGCCTACAAACATTTCTTCCACTCATAGCAACCTGATGACTCCTAGCAAGTCTAACCAACCTGGCCTTGCCCCCAACAATTAACCTAATCGGAGAATTATTTGTGGTAATATCAGCCTTCTCATGATCCAACATTACAATCATCTTGATAGGACTAAACATAGTAATCACCGCCCTATATTCCCTCTATATACTAATTACAACACAACGAGGCAAGTACACCCACCATATTAACAACATTTCACCCTCCTTCACACGAGAAAACGCACTCATATCCCTACACATTTTACCCTTGTTACTCCTATCTCTAAACCCAAAAATCATCCTAGGCCCTCTATACTGTAAATATAGTTTTAAGAAAAACATTAGATTGTGAATCTAATAATAGAAGCCCGCTATCTTCTTATTTACCGAAAAAGTACGCAAGAACTGCTAATTCTTACGCCCCGTGTCTGACAACATGGCTTTTTCAAACTTTTAAAGGATGGTAGTTATCCGTTGGCCTTAGGAGCCAAAAAATTGGTGCAACTCCAAATAAAAGTAATAAACATATTCTCCTCCTTTACACTGGCAACCTTATTCCTATTAACTATGCCCATTATAACAAGCCTCAACACCCACAAAACCTATAAATACCCACTCTACGTAAAAACAACCATCTCATGCGCCTTCCTCACCAGCATAATCCCCACAATAATATTCATCCACACTGGACAAGAAATAGTTATTTCAAACTGACATTGATTGACCATCCAAACCTTAAAATTATCACTCAGCTTCAAAATAGACTATTTCTCAATAATATTTGTCCCAGTAGCATTATTTGTCACATGGTCTATCATAGAATTTTCCTTATGATATATACACTCAGACCCCTACATCAACCAATTCTTTAAATACCTACTCCTGTTCCTCATTACAATACTCATTCTTGTCACCGCAAATAATCTATTTCAACTATTCATCGGCTGAGAAGGGGTCGGAATTATATCCTTCCTACTTATCGGGTGGTGATACGGGCGAGCAGATGCAAACACAGCAGCCCTGCAAGCAATCCTGTATAATCGAATTGGAGACATCGGATTTATTCTAGCAATGGCATGATTTTTAACCAGCCTTAACACCTGAGACCTTCAACAAATCTTCATACTAAATCCAAACGACTCTAACATACCCTTAATAGGCCTAACACTGGCTGCAACTGGAAAATCTGCACAATTCGGTCTACACCCATGACTACCTTCCGCAATAGAAGGCCCTACTCCTGTCTCAGCACTACTCCACTCAAGCACAATAGTGGTAGCGGGTATCTTCCTACTAATCCGCTTCTACCCATTAACAGAAAACAACAAATTTGCTCAATCCATCATACTATGCTTAGGAGCCATAACCACCCTATTCACGGCAATATGTGCCCTAACCCAAAATGATATTAAAAAAATCGTTGCTTTCTCCACATCCAGCCAGCTAGGCCTCATAATAGTAACAATTGGCATCAACCAACCCTACCTAGCATTTCTTCATATCTGTACCCACGCCTTCTTCAAAGCCATATTATTCATGTGCTCCGGCTCCATTATTCATAGCCTAAACGATGAACAAGACATTCGAAAAATGGGGGGTCTGTTTAAACCCATACCATTCACCACAACAGCCCTCATCATTGGCAGCCTCGCATTAACAGGAATACCCTTCCTCACTGGTTTTTACTCTAAGGACCTGATTATTGAAGCCGCTAACACGTCATATACCAACGCCTGAGCCCTTTTAATAACACTAGTCGCCACCTCCTTTACAGCTATCTACAGCACCCGCATCATTTTCTTTGCACTCCTAGGACAGCCCCGATTCCCAGCCCTAATCATCATCAACGAAAACAACCCCTTCCTAATAAATTCAATTAAACGTTTAATGATTGGAAGCCTCTTTGCAGGGTTCATTATCTCTAACAGCATTCCCCCAATAACAACCCCCCAAATAACCATACCCTACTACCTAAAAACAACGGCTATAGCAGTCACAATCCTAGGCTTTATTTTAGCACTAGAAATAAGTAATATAACATATAACCTAAAATTCAATTATCCATCAAATACTTTTAAATTCTCCAACCTACTAGGATATTACCCCACTGTTATACACCGCCTAACCCCCTATATAAACCTAATAATAAGTCAAAAATCAGCATCCTCTCTCCTAGACTTAATTTGACTAGAAAATATTCTACCAAAAACCACCTCACTAATTCAAATGAAAATATCAACTATAATTACAAGCCAAAAGGGTCTAATTAAACTATATTTCCTCTCTTTCCTAATTACAATCCTCATTAGCACAGTCTTACTTAATTTCCACGAGTAATTTCCATAATCACCACAACACCAATTAATAAGGACCAACCAGTCACAATAACTAATCAAGTACCATAACTATACAGAGCTGCAATCCCCATGGCCTCTTCACTAAAAAACCCGGAATCCCCCGTATCATAAATAACCCAGTCTCCCAATCCATTAAATTTAAACACAACCTCTACCTCCTTGTCTTTCAACACATAATAAACCATTAAGAACTCTATTAATAGCCCAACAATAAACGCCCCTAAAACAACCTTATTAGAAGCCCAAACTTCAGGATACTGTTCAGTAGCTATAGCCGTCGTATAGCCGAAAACCACTATTATACCCCCTAAATAAATTAAAAAAACTATCAATCCTAAAAAAGACCCACCAAAATTCAACACAATACCACAGCCAACTCCCCCACTTACAATTAACCCCAACCCTCCATAAATAGGTGAAGGCTTTGAGGAAAATCCTACAAAACCAATCACAAAAATAACACTTAAAACAAATACAATATATATTATCATTATTCTCACATGGAATCTAACCATGACTAATGATATGAAAAACCATCGTTGTCATTCAACTATAAGAACACTAATGACCAACATCCGAAAGACCCACCCACTTATAAAAATTGTAAATAACGCATTCATCGACCTCCCAGCCCCATCAAACATCTCATCATGATGAAACTTCGGTTCCCTCCTGGGCATCTGCTTAATTCTGCAAATCCTAACAGGTCTATTTTTAGCAATACACTACACAGCCGACACAACAACAGCATTTTCATCCGTAACCCACATCTGCCGAGATGTTAACTACGGTTGAATTATCCGGTATATACACGCAAACGGAGCATCCATATTTTTCATCTGCCTATTCATGCATGTAGGACGGGGCATTTACTACGGATCATATACCTTCCTGGAAACATGAAATATCGGAGTAGTCCTCCTATTTGCAACAATAGCTACAGCCTTCATAGGGTACGTCCTACCATGAGGACAAATATCCTTTTGAGGGGCAACAGTCATCACCAACCTCCTCTCAGCAATTCCATATATTGGTACAAACCTAGTCGAATGAATCTGAGGAGGATTCTCAGTAGACAAGGCAACTCTAACCCGATTCTTTGCTTTCCACTTCATCCTCCCATTCATCATTGCAGCCCTCGCCACAGTCCACCTACTCTTCCTTCATGAAACGGGATCCAACAACCCCACAGGAATTTCATCAGATGCAGACAAGGTCCCATTCCACCCCTACTACACCATTAAAGACATCCTAGGCGCCTTCCTACTAATTCTAGCCCTCATACTCCTAGTCCTATTCACACCAGACCTGCTTGGAGACCCAGATAACTACACACCAGCAAACCCACTGAATACACCCCCGCATATTAAACCCGAATGATACTTCCTATTCGCATACGCAATCCTCCGATCGATCCCCAACAAATTAGGAGGAGTCCTAGCCCTAGTCCTCTCAATCCTAATCTTAGTCCTTATGCCCCTACTCCACACATCCAAACAACGAAGTATGATATTCCGACCCGTCAGCCAATGCCTATTCTGAATCTTGGTAGCAGACCTACTAACACTCACATGAATCGGAGGACAGCCAGTTGAACACCCATATATTATCATTGGACAACTAGCATCCATCATATACTTCCTGCTTATCTTAGTATTGATACCAGCAGCCAGCACTATTGAAAATAACCTCTTAAAATGAAGATAAGTCTTTGTAGTACATTTAATACACTGGTCTTGTAAACCAGAAAAGGAGAACAACTAACCTCCCTAAGACTCAAGGAAGAAGCTATAACTCCACCATCAGCACCCAAAGCTGAAGTTCTATTTAAACTATTCCCTGAAACACTATCAATATAGCTCCACAAATATAAAGAGCCACACCAGTATTAAATTTGCTAAAACTTTTAAAAATCAACACAAACTTAGCACTCCACAGCCCTTATTAACCCGCCAACACAATAACCAGAACCTACAAAACACGCCCTGTAGCATACATTATATTAATGTACTACGGACATGATATGTATATAGTACATTAAATGACATTCCCCATGCGTATAAGCAAGTACGGTTAACATTAATGTAATAAGGACATACTATGTATATAGTACATTAAGTGATTTTCCCTACGCATAATAAGCAGGTAAATTGGACCTATTAATAGTACATGGTACATGAGATTGTTCATCGTACATGGCACATGTCAGTCAAATCAGTTCCTGTCAACATGCGTATCCCGCCCCCTAGATCACGAGCTTAACGACCATGCCGCGTGAAACCAGCAACCCGCTTGGCAGGGATCCCTCTTCTCGCTCCGGGCCCATCAACCGTGGGGGTAGCTATTTAATGAACTTTATCAGACATCTGGTTCTTTCTTCAGGGCCATTCAGCCTAAGATCGCCCACTCGTTCCTCTTAAATAAGACATCTCGATGGACTAGTGACTAATCAGCCCATGCCCACACATAACTGTGCTGTCATACATTTGGTATTTTTTAATTTTTGGGGATGCTTGGACTCAGCTATGGCCGTCTGAGGCCCTGACCCGGAGCATGAATTGTAGCTGGACTTAACTGCATCTTGAGCATCACCATAATGGTAGGCACGAGCATCACAGTCAATGGTAACAGGACATAGATAATAATGGTCCAATTACATAACAGTTATAATTCCCCCCCCTTCCCCCCATATATTCACCACCACTTTTAACATATTTTTCCCTAGATACTTACTTAAACTTATCGCATTTTCAATACTCAAATAAGCACTTCAACTATAGTCAGTATATAGTGCCTGCTCCCACAGCCA